CTGTCATTGTCAGCAAAGTTGTTTCTTTTTTTTTTTCAAATCCAATAAATTCTTCTTATTATACATAGGTCGTCGATTCAGTATTGAATAGAAAAAGGGTGAGACGCCTTTCTTTTCCAGTAAATGGTTCAAATCATTTTATCGATATGAGCGTTCTATATCGGATAAATTGCCAACTATTTATTTTGAAACCATCTATTTACTAACGTGTGGTAGAAAGAGTACCGTCTTGCGCCTGGACTTCAGGCGGTTTAGCTTTAACCATGTTAATGGTCCCATATTATTGGTTGAAAGAGAATCAAGGTTGATTTACCGATGAATTACGAAATGCTATGGTTCTTACATATGATTTCTTAATTTATTCAGAAGTAATTCGTCGAGATCGTGCACCTTTCTTTCCTATTTGATTATTAATAAAATCACATTATGTATATATACAAACAAAGAAAGTGCAGCCGGTTGGATCCAGCCTATTTTTGAAATACACAACTCGCACACACTCCCTTTCCAAAAAAGATCAATACACCGACTACTACACTTAGATTTATTAGATTTGTTGCTAAAATATCGGTATTCAACCCGAAACTCCCGGCGGATGGCCAGTAACCCAAGGAAACGAAAGAATCGGTTACACTTTTCATATGTTCTCCTCTTATATATAGAACTAACAAAATCGAACAGAGTTTTTTTTGTATCACTTCGTCCCCTTGTTTTTAACTTTATTTTTTCTTTTTTTCTAAATATATTAGAAATTTCATTTTCACTTCTTTTCAAATTTCAAAATGGATTTCTTTATTTTCAATTGAAGTTCCCAATAAAATACTTATTAGGTCCCTGTTTAAAATTAAAAGAAACTGGGTTTCCTTAAATTAAGGACGGGAGGTAAGAAAGCGAGTGGATCTACTAATTCCTCTTCCTCATCTTTAAATAAGCCCTTCCCCGGAGGATTGTCTCGACGAAGAATTAATTGTAGGAGTGAAGTCGTGATAGAATTCGAAGAAGCAAGTGGCAAGTCGACGGCAATAAAATAAGAAAGGAAGCACGTATTTATCACGTTTTCGATTTTAAAAATCGATTAAACAAAAGGATTCGCAAATAAAAGCGCTAATGCCACGACCAGTCCGTAAATTGTTAAAGCTTCCATAAAAGCCAGACTAAGCAATAAGGTACCTCGTATTTTACCCTCTGCTTCCGGTTGTCTTGCGATACCTTCTACAGCTTGGCCCGCGGCAGTGCCTTGACCAACTCCAGGTCCAATAGAAGCAAGCCCTACGGCCAATCCAGCAGCAATAACGGAAGCGGCAGAAATCAGTGGATTCATGGTAAGTTCCTCGCACAAAAAAAAAAAATAAAGAAATGGTTAATGATACAATCAACCAATGAATTATTAGTTAATAATTCCATTGCTAAGATCCATACGGTCAAAGTAACTAAGAATTCCGAATTGAAGTAATAATATTCTGAATCATTAGAACTACTTCGATATCTCGTTTTTAGTTCCTATCCGTGGAATTTTTGGAAACCCATACGGTTCTAGTTCTTCCGTTTCCTTGTTCCGAACCATTCTTTCAATTGTTCGCTATTTATCTTCTATATGCTTGACTTCATCTGTTTATTCATTCAATCCACAGTCACAGATGAAACGGAAGGACTTAGATGGAAATCTATCGAAATTCAGTGGGATGTAATATATGGATAGTCCATATATATCGAACTAGTGAATATCTAATATTACATATACATACGTTTCGTCCATAAAGTAAACCATCCGATCTTATATTGAATCGGATTCTAAAATGATTCTTCGAAACATACACAGGATTGGCTTATAGCCATTACATATATCTCTCCCTAACCGACTTTTTGATGAATCTTATTTGTTTGTAAACTCTTCTCCTTATCATTATCCGCATGGATAGAAAAGGACGGATTCATCAGCCCCAGAATCATTACGTATCCATATCAAGATTGGATTGATCCAACTGAATGACAATTGGATCAATTGTTGAATTGAATGAAATCAAATGAAATGGAAATGATTCTATCAGTTTTTCTTTTTTGTTTGTTTAGTCGTACGTCGGAAACAGATAAACATAAGAATTCTTTTCTTATTCCAATTAAGAATCGTCATTGACTGAACAAATATAACTAGAATATTGATTGGAGAGGTATGAATAAATGGACCGAGCAGGAATCCTCGGAAAAAGATCTTTTAGATTCGACCTCTTTCCTTCCCCTTTTTTAGATTGTGACAATTCCCTAATAGCGTACACCTTTTTTGTTTGCTCTTACTCCAGACCATATATAACGTATTTGTATATATTATGTTCCCAAGTAAATTCCACCGACGGGTTGGGATAAACTAGTCAATGATGACCTTCCATGGATTCGCCTATATAAGCCGCGGCTAAAGTCGCAAAAATAAGAGCTTGAATCCCACTTGTGAATAATCCAAGGAACATAACAGGTATAGGAACTACTGAAGGTACTAAAGAAACAAGAACAACAACTACTAATTCATCAGCCAATATATTCCCGAAAAGTCGAAAACTAAGTGATAAGGGTTTTGTAAAATCTTCTAGGATGTTAATTGGTAAAAGTATTGGAGTCGGTTGAATGTATTTACCGAAATAACTCAATCCTTTTTTGGTAAGACCCGCATAGAAATATGCCACTGACGTGGGTAAAGCTAAAGCAACAGTAGTATTTATATCATTCGTCGGCGCAGCTAACTCCCCATGAGGTAACTGTATAATTTTCCGAGGTAAAAGAGCACCTGACCAGTTAGAAACAAAAATAAATAGGAACATTGTTCCAATAAAGGGAACCCAAGGACCATATTCTTCTCCAATCTGGGTTTTGCTCAAGTCTCGGATGAATTCAAGGACATATTCGAAGAAATTTTGACTGTCTGTTGGAATGGTTTGTGGATTCCGAACGGCTATACTGACTGAACCTAGTAAGATAGCAATTACGACCCAAGAAGTGATAAGTACTTGGGCATGGACTTGGAAACCCCCTAGTTGCCAATAGAAATGCTGGCCTACTTCCACACCGGATAGATGGTATAACCCTTCGTTTAGTGTGTTGATGGAACACGGTAGAAGATTCATATTGCTCTCTGACAAAAATAGAACATAAAAAGGAATTATTTTGATTCAACCATCTCTTTCTCGGCTCGTCTACTTTAATGGTATATTTTACTAAGTAATTAGATAATATCCTCAGTGCTTTTGGTCTCTTTTTTGAGATTCAGGAATAGTAACCGATTCAATCAATTTATGGAGTTTCAAAAGCATTGACTTATCTGATTATTATTAATCAACGATTTCTTATAGAGCCAGAACGACCCTTACAAATTGCGGATACTAATTTGTTAAGAATCAATCGGACTGAGGCTCTAGCGTCATCGTTGGCTGGAATCGAAAGATCTGCGAGATCTGGGTCACAATTTGTATCGATTAAACAAATCGTTGGAATTCCTAAAATGAGACATTCTCGAAGAGCCGTATATTCTTTTTGCTGATCAACGATGATGACAATATCGGGTAACCTTGTCATATATTTGATCCCACCCAGATATCTTTGCAGGTGAGATAATTGTCTCTTCAATATTGCTGCATCTTTTTTCGGGAGACGGTTGAGTTTCCCCGTATTTTGTTCCGCCCTCAAGTCCCTGAACTTATAAAGTCTCCTTTCTGTAGTAGACCAATTCGTTAACATACCACCGATCCATTTTTTATTAACATAATGACACCGAGCCCTTATTGCAGCTGATGCTACTGAACTAGCTACTTCCTTTTCTGTACCAACTATTAAAAAGCGTTTTCCCCTACTTGCTGCATCAAAAACTAAATTGCAGGCTTCCGATAAAAAACGAGCAGTTCTAGTAAGATTTGTAATATGAATACCTTTACGCTTTGCAGAGATGTAAGGTGCCATTCTAGGATTCCATTTCCTAGTACCATGACCCAAATGGACTCCTGCCTTAATCATCTCTTCCAAATCGATCTTCCAATATCTTTTTGTCATTTCTCCCCCCTTTTTTTTTTTTTTTTTCAAAAAAAAAAGAGGTACCATGAAATAAATAATTGTTCCGATGGAACCTTCGACCGGAGATGGGCCGTTGATATAGGGCCCAAGTCATTAATTCCTTTCTATTCATTATTATCCTTATTACCAAATCAAATGACCGGACCAAGACCAGATAGTTATTAAAAAATGGAAAAGAAAAGAATGAATCTGCTCTTAGGAATTATGAAATCCCGTAAATGATTGTTCTGATGTATCATGAAAATTCTTTGGGATGCAAGAACCCAATAATTCTCTGTAGTGGAACAAAATATCTCTCATTTCCCCCTCGAATAGATGCTTCTTTTTTATTTCCAAAGGAATGTTGTTGTGTTGCCTTGAACGGTGCACTAATCCTTTGAATCCGGTACCAACAGGTATCATCCCCCCCCGAACAACGTTCTCTTTCAGGCCTTTCAACCAATCAATGCGGCCTCGTAGAGCGGCTTTTGCTAAAACCCGAGCGGTTTCTTGAAAACTCGCTTCAGATATGAAACTTTGGGTATTCAGAGATGCCTTCGTTATTCCCAATAAGATGGCTCGGTAACAGATCGCTTCTTCCAAAGCACGCACTGTTCGTTCCGCCCGCAAGAATCCGATTAGCTCGCCGGGTGAAAAAACATTAGACATTCCATCTTCTGAAACCAACACTTTGGATGTTATTTGACGTACAATAATCTCTATATGCCTATTTTGGATCTGCACCCCCTGGGATCGATAAACCTTTTGGATCTTATTAACCAAAGAGATACGACTTTGCGCTATGGTTAGCTCAGTGCCAATCACGAATCCCCACGGAATTCCAAGAATTCTTCTTATATGCTCATTCCAACCTTCAATCCTCTTTTCTAAGTTCATCGATATTGACTCAATCGAACGCACTTCTAACACTTGTTCGACTTTTGGAAGACCTTGCGTTATATCACCCGATCTCGATTTTTCATATAGAAATGTAACTAATGTATCTCCCTCGTAAAGGATTTTTCCATAATGGCCATGGACGGTTGCTCCTCGAGCGACCAAATGAGGCTTAGCAGATCTGATTACTAAGTAGTCAACATGAACAATTAGAACTTGGCCAGATTTTATGTGTGGTCCGTATTTGTATATATATACATTTTCAGAAAGAAACTGCCCAAGGCTAATTATTGTAAATGTCTCCTCACAATACTCGTGACGTAGGAAGCACCAATTCAAATCGAATAGATTCAAAATGATGTTACTGCGCGGATCGAGATTATAAATTCTCTCATTTTCATCCATTAAATAGTATTTAAGCACTTGGAAAATCCGTTTTAAATTGTCAAGCAGCGAATATTTATTTAACAAAATTGGATTATGAGTTCTTAAACGATAAGATGAATAAAAATTCTCGATTTTAGGTACAATCCCTAAGAGACCTAACGAATTCCTAATGGGAATCATAGGATTCCCTTTAATTGGAATTAGTTCTTTTGTCACCTTGTGACGTTTTGAACCTTTGACTGGACAAATTCGAGAACAATCAGATGATGACAAAATTTGAAAAGATTGGCATTCCCTATTTCTATTCAGAAACGTACGAATAGTTCCTTGATGTTGGGTAAGTGATTGAATCCTCACCTTGGAAGACAAAAGATTGATATCGGTGCGATCTGATCCATTATTGGGGATCAACCCTGAACCTGCCGTATCATTCCTTTTTCCGATATACGAAATAGGGGGCTTCGCCAAATCAATTTTGATAAAATCTCGAATCAGATCGTTTGCCCTTACTTCAACAAAGGCAGCATGAACCTCTTCTATAGAACCTTTTCGGTCTTGTTCCCAATTCAATACTAAACAAGTCCGAACTAATTGAATAGTTGTGTGATAAATTCCTTGAATTGGTTTTCCATTTTTATAAAGGAGATAATTAACAACTTGTAGTTGCACATTATCCCTTTCCCGCAACAGATCCTGGGGGAAAAGCGTTGATAAATTGATCCCATCAGCTATTTCATATATGACTGCGGGTCGAACCAAAACAAAATACTTTTTCTTGGTAGGTGTGATCCGCCGGACATAGATCCAATTTTTCAATTGGTTTGATTTCTTAGAATTTTTTTTTCCCGTTCCTGGTGATATCAAGATGCCGCTGTGCCGGGATATCTTATCTGTCTCTCCAGGAAAATGGATATCTCCAGAAAAGATTTTCAGTTCAATCTTTTTTTTTTTTCTCTCCACCCGGACCAATCCACCCACTCGGCTTCTTGTATTTAAAGCGATTCGTGTATCGACTCCAATGATACTATTGTTCCGTACCATTATGGGCGAAGATCCGGGAAAGATATGCACTTCCTCGGGAATGAAAAAAAATCGATCTACTTTCGTTTGGTATTTCGGCCTAAATTCTTTTGCTTCTCGATATTCAATCAAATCCTCTTTTTTGACGGTTGCTTCCACTTCTATGGTACCATATTTAGTCATTCCAGAACTGCTTCTTCTGTATCGTGGATCGTCGAAATAAGCAAGAATACTATTTCTTCGTAAGATACCATTTATGGGTATTTCAATCGAGATACCAGAATGGGGCATTAGTTCTTTCTCTCGTTGTTGATCATATTGGAATGGTATGATGAATCTATTTCTTCGCCTTTTCGCCAATAAATTAGAATTCTCGTGGAGAGGGGGGAGGTATAGGAAATTCCAATGACCATTAGATAGGATTCGATCAAGTCCTGAATAATCAGGAATACCCCCCCTTTTTTTACCGGAAGGATCCGAACTAAACAATTTGTGTCTCACTCGATCATTAGTCACTGAGAGGTCAGAACTCGATTTCCGTTCGACAGAAAGAGAATGAACATGCATTTGGTCTTGATCCTTGTGGAGCGAAAAAGGGACTATACTGGATCCGCACAGACCTCCTGATAATATCCATAAATGGCTTGTTTTTGGTAAGAGATGAACATTACCGTATATATATTCAGGCGCATGGTACACATCGGTACTCCAGTGCATTTCTCCCCCTGAATCAGAATAAATATGTTTTCGAACCCTTTCTTTAAACTGGAAAGTGGATTTTCCAGCACGAATCTCGGCAATCGCTTGTTCTGATTCTACATATTGATCATTTTGAACAAAAAGAAAACTTCTTGGTGGAATATTGACATTATGTAGAATATCCCGACTCTCAATAGTTACATACAGGTCTATATAACATAGAAAAGCAGGATGTCCATGACGTGTGCGTGTGGGATGAACCAAATCCTCATTGAATTTTATTTTTCCATTAAAAGGGGCTCGTACATGTTCTGCAGTACCGCCTGTGAATACCCCACCGGTATGAAAAGTTCTTAATGTTAGTTGAGTCCCTGGTTCCCCAATTGATTGACCCGCAATAATACCTACTGCTTCTCCCAATTCGACCAGATCGCCATGAGCGGGACTCCGACCATAACATAATCG